TCTATTGATTGGTCTGAGCAAGATACGACTTATTTGAAATTAATTGAATGAACAATTCATTCATAAAAATGAATATTTCTGCGAGATTCCAGGTATTCTATAGTTCCTTCCGCGCCAATTGCCAATTCTTGGTCATTGAGATTCATGAGAGATTGGGATTAATATTTAGGGATAGATATTACCTCTCTTTTTCTCCTCTTTCAAAGAAATTGAAATGATTGAAGTTTTTCTATTTGGAATCGTCTTAGGTCTAATTCCTATTACTTTGGCTGGATTATTCGTAACTGCATATTTACAATACAGACGCGGTGATCAGTTGGACCTTTGATTGAATAACATCTTTTTTTTTTGATTGACCTCCTCCTTAATCTGCAGGGGGTCAAATTCAGGTTGCAGTTCAAGTTAGTGAAGTTGTTTTATTGTGATTCGACATTACAAGAACAGAATCACGCTCTGTAGGATTTGAACCTACGACATCGGGTTTTGGAGACCCACGTTCTACCGAACTGAACTAAGAGCGCTTTCTTATGACAGCAGATACGACTGTCAAGAAAACTTTTTGTACCCCCAATACATTTTGCATGCATTGCATATAGTATCATAAAATAAAAGATTATGTCCAATTTTCATCGATCTCAATTGACCCCTCGTTACTGGCCATAGGAAAAATAATAGGTAGGGATGACAGGATTTGAACCCGTGACATTTTGTACCCAAAACAAACGCGCTACCAAGCTGCGCTACATCCCTTTTAATTGTTGTACAGTGTCATTGTAGAGAATCCCCGTCTTGTTTTCCACATCGTTATTTCCTCTATCTATATACAATTTCTCTTGCCATTTCTTCTTTTTGGTCTCATATCTCATATAATAAAAGAATTATATACATATGAAACCTAACGTATAAAAGAATTAATATTTATCGGTAATGCTCAGGAAGAGGGGGTCATCTTTTTCTGTTTTAGGTACAAGTGGATCTCATCTACCGGATCATTGTACATATCCATTTTAGTTAGGGATTCCGCGTACAAATACAAGTGATCTTTAACTACATATGCATCTGATCATATATGTATTCCAATAAAGAAGGAGGATTTTCAATGCGAGATATAAAAACATATCTCTCCGTGGCACCTGTGCTAACTACTCTATGGTTTGGGTCTTTAGCAGGTCTATTGATAGAGATCAATCGTTTATTCCCAGATGCGTTGGTATTCCCCTTTTTTTCATTCTAGTTATTGATATGGGAATGGATGAATGAAGAAGATTAGAGATACAATAAATTCTCTGTGACCAACCCCCCCCCCTTTTTTTTTTTTCAGTTCTTTAGGATAGGAAGGAAAGAGAAAGAATAAAAGTGGATTGAACCTCAGTCAAACTCGGGTTCAGGATAGAATTAATAGAGGTAGAACAGAAATAGAAATGGGGCTCTAGGGCAGGCTGTTCGAGATCATATAAGATAGTAAATGAAATGCTGGGATTAGGAATAATGAATAGTTAGAAATAAATGTATTACTTATGATTTTATTACTTTATTGATTGCAACGAAATCTTTCATAATTGGATTTCGAGTTAGCAACCTATTTTCTATTTATTTTTCGTTCCTTTCTTCTTCTTCGGTTCGGATCAAAAATAGAAGAATTGAGTGAATCCAAAGGAGGTTCATGGCCAAGGGTAAAGATGTCAGAGGAATAGTTATTTTGCAATGTACCAGTTGTGTCCGAAATGATTTCAATAAAGAATCGCGAGGCACTTCCAGATATATTACTCAAAAGAATCGACACAATACACCTAGTCGATTGGAATTGAGAAAATTCTGTCCTTATTGTTACAAGCATACGATTCATGGGGAGATAAAGAAATAGATCGAACGGAACACGTGTACCATCCTTCCAAGGAACAGGAAGAAATTATATATATATAAACAAATCAAGTCCTATTTCGGTCGGATCCGAAATGAATGAAGAAATGGGATTTTAGAGATAAGGAATAAACCATGGATAAATCCAAGCGACTCTTTCGTAAATCCAAGCGATCTTTTCGTAGGCGTTTGCCCCCAATTGGATCGGGGGATCGAATTGATTATAGAAACATGAGTTTAATTAGTCAATTTATTAGTGAACAGGGAAAAATATTATCTAGACGAGTGAATAGATTGACCTTGAAACAACAACGATTAATTACTATTGCTATAAAACAAGCTCGTATTTTATCTTCGTTACCTTTTCTTAATAATGAGAAACAATTTGAGAAAACCGAGTCGACCCCTAGAACTACTGGTCCTAGAACCAGAAATAAATAGGCCTACTCCTCAATTGAATCAAAACAACTCTAATTGGAATTCAAAATCAGATTGATTGATGTTTTGTTCGAAAAAGCCGAGAGATTTGATTGTTGCGTCGTAATAGAATAAAAAAAAGAATGGGAGAAGAAGAAATCTTTTTTTTTTTGAAACGTGTTCGTTCATTCCTACTACTTATCTTATCATATTAATTTCTACTCTACCTTCCCGGAGGTCATTCTCCGGGGAACTCCGTTTAAATCATTCCGGTGAATTCCTTCCAATCTCCTTATTTGATGATCTCATTGGAAATCATGTAAAGACAATTCCTATTTGATATAGCTATTTGTGCAGGTATTTTACGATTAAGAAGCAACTGCCTCTTGTACAGATCATGTATTAATCGACTATAACTATAGGATACCCTATTCTCACGAGTTACTGCATTTATCCGAGTGATCCACAAACGACGAAAATCTCTCTTTCGCCTGCCTCTATCCCGATGAGTGGACACCAAAGCTCTCATTTTCTGTTGAGTAGTAGTTCGAGTAAGTCTTGAATGGGCCCCTCGAAAGGTTGATGCAAATAAACGAATTTTTGTTCGACGTCTCCGAGCTATATACCCTCGTCTAACTCTGGTCATTGAATCAAATTAAACTTTGATGAATAACTAATCGATTTCTTTTCTTTCAGTCATTCTTTTCCCCTCTCCTGGTTTATTAATAACAAAACGGATTCTTCCGATGTATAAAATAAAAATTCCAATGGCTTTTGCTACTATGACCTTCCCAACCACGATTTTTTATTTCTTCCAGGCATTTATTTCACCTCAAAATAAGAAATTTTACCGATATTTGGTATAAAATAGGTATAAAATAAATAGGTAGTAAATGTAAATGGATAAATAAATAAATAGTGGCTTCCATCGTTTCTATGGTTACTTCTTAAACGGTGAGGCCCTCTCTATACACCGGAGCCCCTTCCCTCATTTAATCAATGTTATTGGTAACTTGTACAGTTCACACTCTTTGGCTCTACCCATGAATTATCCAGTAATAGGTCTTTTCACAATGAGATCTATTCATACAGTGACGGCATTTAATTATGAAGGTTGGCTAGGTAGCTGACCCTGTTAGTCCGTTCTTGCAAGAGTAGGAGCATAATCTCTCTGCTTCTTAAATACCATTTCCCCCGCTTAATGGATAACCATTTGCTACCAATGGAGAATTGCTTTTCATCTCAAATCGAGGTGATTGGATTTGCACCAATGGAAACCATAAATTCCATACACAATAGAGGTATATGATAGATCTTTATTTTTAGATAGTGAATGGAGTTCTTCCATTCTATCCCATTCATTGGTACTGGTCATTGAGACTGGAAAAATCGTCTCATTTGTTCTAGCTCATGATCTGAACGAGTCGCACATACACCCTAGTACATGTTCCTCGACGCTGAGGACATCCTCGAAGAGCTGGGGATTTCGTGACATTTCTGATTGGCTGTCTTGTGTTTCTAATAAGTTGTTTAATAGTTGGCATGCTGAATCGTATACAGAATGGGCTGGTTTAGATCGATCCTAACCGGATGATTATGAATTACTTCCATTTACTATTTTATTTTACCCCGGTAAGAAGATAAAAGATCAAATCACGGTTCATTCGAATTATGATTCGAAATGGAATCACGGATTTATGCGAAATCCCCGGTATTTTCGACCGCTACAAGATCAACAATGCCATGAGCTTGGGCTTCTGCTGCTGACATAAAAACATCTCTTTCCATGTCTTCGGATACAACCCATAAAGGATTGCCCGTTCTTTGTACATAAACCCTTGTGAGGATTTCGCGTAGTTTCAGTAGTTCTTCCGCTTCCAGGATAAATTCTCCTGTGGGTGCCTCATAAAAAGAACTAGCAGGTTGGTGGATCATAACCCTGATGATATAACATAATAAACGATTCCTCTATCTCGCATGATCGGGCGAAAGGAAGGGATAAAGAATAACAAACAAGAAGAAAAAGATAGAATTGAACAACCGTACAGGCATCTTTTGTGCATTGCATACGGCTCTGCAATGGAATTTCTTTTTCCCTTCCATCAAAGAAAGAGACAAATAGAATCCATCAGACCCAGATCGTTGAATGATCCATTTACCATCCTTCCTTTCGTAGGAGTCAAAAAATACTATGATGGTTCCGTTGCTTTATATATTTATCTCGTCTGAGATTCAGCAATCCCAAAGTTTCTTTTTGATCCGATCAAATAAGGAAAAAAGAATCTTTTTTTTTCATACTCTTTCATAACATAAATATCGGAAAGAGACTTCTGGTGTGGAAGCAAAAAGGTTTGTGACGCTGAAATGGAACCCCGATACATAAGATCAAATCGGAAATAACCTTTGTTTCATACTACTATCTCGATACATAATCTCATGTTATGAAAAAACGAGAATGGTTTGCTCATATCGAACTCGAAGTGCCATGCTATTATTACTTATTATTTATATTCCATATGGCGAAGGCATAGTCTTCTTTTTCTCTCAAATAAAAAACTCATTGGCGCCAAGCGTGAGGGAATGCTAGACGTTTGGTAATTTCTCCTCCGACCAGGATGAAAGATCCCATTGAAGCGGCTAATCCCATGCATATTGTATGCACATCTGGTGGCACAAATTGCATAGTATCATAAATAGATATTCCTGGTATTACCCATCCGCCGGGAGAGTTTATAAACAAATAAAGATCCCTGGTATCATCCTCTATGCTGAGATATACCATGAGACCAACAAGTTGATTCGAGATCTCGCTATCAACCTCTTGGCCTAAAAAAAGTAATCTTTCTCGATAAAGTCGGTTGATTAGGACAAAATTGTATCCTTTAGGAACCGTACACGCACCTTTGGATGCATACGGTTCAAAAAATAAAAATTGCGAAACAAAAAAAGAATCAATGTGTCGATTCCAGCCCTTTTCTCTTTTCGTAGCAGGGTTTTTCCTAACGAAGGGGCTTTTTCTTCCATTTTTCAAGAAACATGAGTTTTGACTTGACTTGCTTCCCTAGAATTCACTGAACTTATCGAACTAACCTCTCATTGATGTATTGTTTCATCGAGATCCAAATCACGATGTAATTTTCTTGTTCCTGAATGGGCCTCTTCAATTCTTTTAGGTTTATGCTCTACTCCGGGTAAAGATCTGCCCGAATTCTATTTGCACATATAGGACAAATAATCTCAGTACCACTTCTTTTTGCTACGACTTCTTTTTTTTTTCAATTCGTTTCATGTCTTCCGCCCAATATATGATGTATTCATCATATTACTCCATTGATTGGCAGTATGAGATCACTCATATGGTATAAAGGAATCATTTATGATACGAGTGGTAATCATACATAGATTACCAATTTGGTATTTTCTGAACGGAGCCTGTATACTTCATTTTATTGGTCCAAGCCAACCATAAATTCTTCTAATTGATAATATGGATCCCCCAATAAATTGATCTAATTGCACTTCACGCTCCGAATTATTGATGGTTCAATCAATCTTTCTTGGGCGAAAGAGAGGATATCTCCATCGGGGGAGAGAACGGGGAAATCCCATATGACCCAATATGTCTGACAAGTCGCACTATACGTCAACCCAAACTGCATCTTCCTCTCCAGGACTCCGAAAAGGTACTTTTGGAACACCAATGGGCATTAAATTAAAGAAAAAGAGGTTAAGTACTATACTTCACTTTGATGTGGAAACGTAACAACGGGTTTATTGTCTTCATAATATTGCCGTTTATCGTATTTTATCCATAGATTCGAAGGTTCATGGAGGAAGACAGAATGAATAAAGAAAAATTCTTACGAATGGATCGTTTGAATGATGAACAAGTATCTATGCATTCGCTCACAAAAAATGGGACCAGCCCCCATTGCGTATTGGTACTTATTGGGTATAGAATAGATCTGCTTCTCTTTGTTCCTACGAACAGAATTGTTCAATTATTACCAACGGAACGGAATAAATATTAACCCTTGCTTCGGGATAATCCACTGAAAAGGTGAGGTCCATAGCATAGTCTTTTCCAATGTGATAAAGTTACATAGTGTCTATTTTTTCTTTGATAAAGGGGTATTTCCATGGGTTTACCTTGGTATCGTGTTCATACCGTCGTATTGAATGATCCCGGTCGGTTGCTTTCTGTCCATATAATGCATACAGCTCTAGTTTCTGGTTGGGCCGGTTCGATGGCTTTATACGAATTAGCAGTTTTTGATCCCTCTGACCCCGTTCTTGATCCAATGTGGAGACAAGGTATGTTCGTTATCCCTTTCATGACTCGTTTAGGAATAAACAATTCATGGGGTGGTTGGAGTATCACAGGAGGAACTATAACGAATCCGGGTATTTGGAGTTACGAAGGTGTGGCCGGGGCACATATTGTGTTTTCTGGCTTGTGCTTCTTAGCAGCTATCTGGCATTGGGTGTATTGGGACCTAGAAATATTCTGTGATGAACGTACGGGAAAACCCTCTTTGGATTTGCCCAAGATCTTTGGAATTCATTTATTTCTCTCAGGGGTGGCTTGCTTTGGGTTTGGCGCATTTCATGTAACAGGCTTGTATGGTCCTGGAATATGGGTGTCCGATCCTTATGGCCTAACCGGAAAAGTACAATCTGTAAATCCAGCGTGGGGCGCGGAAGGTTTTGATCCTTTTGTTCAGGGAGGAATAGCCTCTCATCATATTGCAGCGGGGACATTGGGCATATTAGCGGGTCTATTCCATCTTAGTGTCCGCCCGCCCCAACGTCTATACAAAGGATTACGTATGGGCAATATTGAAACGGTCCTTTCCAGTAGTATCGCTGCTGTCTTTTTTGCAGCTTTCGTTGTTGCTGGAACTATGTGGTATGGTTCAGCAACTACCCCGATCGAATTATTTGGTCCCACTCGTTATCAGTGGGATCAGGGATACTTCCAGCAAGAAATATATCGAAGGGTTGGTGCCGGGCTAGCCGAAAATCTGAGTTTGTCGGAAGCTTGGTCTAAAATTCCCGAAAAATTAGCTTTTTATGATTACATCGGTAATAATCCGGCGAAAGGGGGATTATTCAGAGCAGGCTCAATGGATAACGGGGATGGAATAGCCGTTGGATGGTTAGGACACCCCATCTTTAGAGATAAAGAAGGGCATGAGCTTTTTGTACGTCGTATGCCTACTTTTTTTGAAACATTTCCAGTAGTTTTGGTAGACGGAGACGGAATTGTGAGAGCCGATGTTCCTTTTAGAAGGGCAGAATCAAAGTATAGTGTCGAACAGGTAGGTGTAACTGTTGAGTTCTATGGTGGCGAACTCAATGGAGTCAGTTATAGTGATCCCGCTACTGTGAAAAAATATGCTAGACGTGCCCAATTGGGTGAAATTTTTGAATTAGATCGTGCTACTTTGAAATCCGATGGTGTTTTTCGTAGCAGTCCAAGAGGTTGGTTCACTTTTGGACATGCTACGTTTGCTTTGCTCTTCTTTTTCGGACACATTTGGCATGGCGCTAGAACCTTGTTCAGAGATGTTTTTGCTGGTATTGACCCAGATTTGGATGCTCAAGTGGAATTTGGGGCATTCCAAAAACTTGGAGATCCAACTACAAAGAGACAAGTAGTCTGATACAACATTGCTCTGGTATCTTTCGCCTCTATTTGATTTTTTTTTGATTTGACATAAGGGATTGGAGAAATCTTGATTTTCATCATCGCCTTTTCTTTGACTCTTGCCCTTTCTTTATCTGGGAAATGATCCCAAATGAATAGGTGTGGAAGCTATAATTGTAAACCACAATCGAATCTATGGAAGCATTGGTTTATACATTCCTGTTAGTCTCGACTTTAGGGATCATTTTTTTCGCTATCTTTTTTCGAGAACCGCCTAAGGTTCCGACTAAAAAGATGAAATGATTTTTCATTATCTCAATTGAAGTAATGAGCCCCCCAATATGGGAGGTTCATTATTTCAACTAGTCCCCGTGTTCCTCGAATGGATCTCTTAGTTGTTGAGAGGGTTGCCCAAAAGCGGTATATAAGGCGTACCCAGTAAAGCTTACAAGTGAACCAGATATGGAGATGGCGACTAGGGTTGCTGTTTCCATTATTAGATAATTTCAAGACCACGATCGATCTACGCTACGATAAGATCGTTTATTTACAACGAAATAGTATACAAAGTCAACAGATCTCAACCAATGCAATAGGATTTATGGCTACACAAACCGTTGAGGGTAGTTCTAGATCTGGGCCAAGACGAACTATTACAGGGGATTTATTGAAACCATTGAATTCGGAATATGGTAAAGTGGCTCCTGGATGGGGAACTACCCCCTTCATGGGTGTCGCAATGGCTCTATTTGCGATATTCCTATCTATTATTTTGGAGATTTATAATTCTTCCGTTTTACTGGATGGAATTTCAATGAGTTAGGTCCCATAAGAACCATGAAGTCCTAGCTTTTCAATCCAAAATGAATCACTTAGGACTCGGATTTCTAGGCCATTCTGGTAGTTCGACCGTGGAATTCCGTTGTTTCGGTATTTCCGGAATATGAGTGTGTGACTTGTTATAATTGATCCTATTGATAGTACAGAGAATAGGTCTGTCATCTCGATAGAGATGGTTCTACCTCGTCGGATATTCATTCTAGTATCTGGAGCACGGAATATATGGAATAGATCAAGAAATATTTGAACTATGATTCATACCTACTATTCAGACCTCGCGACTGGACTCCAACAAATTTTCAAACAACGAGTCATAAATCGAACGGTTTTTCTTCCTTCAGAATTATGCTTATTTTGACCGAAGGACCAATGTTTCTATGGATTTTTAGTCATTCCATCCATTCATTGAATAAGTGATTATCAAATGGTTCTTACTCAGAGAACCTTTGGGCTTAGCTTGGGCGCTTTATTGAATCATCGTGGTTCTAGTATGAATCTGAGGTTTCAATCGATTCATAGGGTCTCCACAAGAGAATTCCTATCAATAGTAAACAAAACATATAGTAAATCCGTATTACGCACAAACAAAAACAACAAATCCAAAATAAAATAAATAGGGGAAGAGAAGATTCAAGAGGCCTGTAACGATCAACATAAAGACGAATGAGCCAACTTGATATTTTGGCATTATCATCACAAAGAAGAGATTCTGGATTTTGGTTCCTTCGCTTCGTATCTTCAGGGACGATTGAATCAAGTGGCTAAGAAGTTTCAAACTTTCTATTACATATCCGTTGCAACCACTATTGGGGTGTTTTTGCTTGAGCCGTACGAGATGAAATTCTCATATACGGTTCTCAGAGGGGGAGTCTCTTTGGTTTACCTATCTCAATAAAGTATATGATTGGTTCGAGGAGCGTCTCGAGATTCAGGCGATTGCAGATGATATAACTAGTAAATATGTTCCTCCTCATGTCAACATATTTTATTGTCTAGGAGGGATCACACTTACTTGTTTTTTAGTACAAGTAGCTACCGGTTTTGCTATGACTTTTTACTATCGTCCGACCGTTACAGAGGCTTTTGCCTCTGTTCAATACATAATGACTGAAGCCAACTTTGGTTGGTTAATCCGATCAGTTCATCGATGGTCAGCAAGTATGATGGTGCTAATGATGATCCTACACGTATTTCGTGTGTATCTCACAGGTGGATTTAAAAAACCTCGCGAAT